TTAATCCTATGGATCCTTAGGATTGGTGGATCCTTTTCTATCCCGTTGTTTCGGACCATAGATCGAGCCAAGGGTCACAACTTCTTCTACTCATCCTGTATATTGTCCTTTTCATTCCGTGTTGCATTAGAAACTTATTATTATACGAGATTATACGAAAATGAATCCTTCCTAGGAGGGAACAAATATTTATCTTTTCGATGAGAGTTTGTACACAACATGGGAGAAGCCTATCTTCTATTTATAATAATTGAAGAAAAGGTTCCATCATATCATATTCATATATAGTGAATTGATACTCCCGATTCCCACAAAATCATTTCTTTCGTTCAATAGTTACTCGTTATTAGTTAATAATCCTAGTGATTGGATCTATATGCGTATTCCGATAGGAAATGAAATAGTAAAATGATTTTTCGTCGAATGACTATTCATTTATTGTATTTTCAAATAGGGGGCAGGAAGGATCTATGGGAAAATGGTGGTTCAATTCAATGTTGTCTAACGAGGAGTTAGAACACAGGTGTGGGCTAGGTAAATCAATGGACAGTCTTGGTCGTCCTGTTGGAAATACCAGTGGAAGTGAAGATCCCATTCTAAATGATACGAATAAAAACAATCATAATCATGGTTGGCGCGAAAGTAATAGTTGCAGTAATGTTGATCATTTTTTCGGTGTCAGGGACATTTGGAGTTTCATCTCTGATGACACTTTTTTAGTTAGGGATAGTAATGGTAACAGTTATTCCGTATATTTTGATATTGAAAATCGGGTTTTTGAGATTGACAATGATAGTTCTTTTCTGAGTGAACTAGAAACTGCTTTTTCTAGTTATCTGAATAGCGGGTCTAAGAGTGACAATCGCTACTATGATCATTATATGTATGATACTACGTATAGTTGGAATAATCACATTAATAGTTGCATTGATAGTTATCTTCGTTCTGAAATCAGTATTGATAAGTACATTTCGAGTGGTAGCGACAATCACATTTACAGTTATATTTATAGTTACATTTGTAGTGGTGAAAGTGTAAGTGATAGTGATAGGGGGAGTTCTAGTATAAGAACTGGCGGTAATGGCAGTGATTTCAATATAAGAGGAAGATCTAATGATTTTGATGGAAATAAAAAATACAGACATTTATGGGTTCAATGCGAAAATTGTTATGGATTAAATTATAAGAAATTTTTTAGGTCAAAAATGAATATTTGTGAACAGTGTGGATATCATTTGAAAATGGGTAGTTCAGATAGAATCGAACTTTCGGTCGATTCGGGCACTTGGGATCCTATGGACGAAGACATGGTCTCTATTGACCCCATTGAATTTCACTCGGAAGAGGAACCTTATAGAGATCGTATCAATTCGTATCAAAGAAAGACAGGTTTAACTGAGGCTGTTCAAACAGGCATAGGTCAACTAAATGGGATTCCCATAGCCATTGGGGTTATGGATTTTCAGTTCATGGGGGGTAGTATGGGATCCGTAGTAGGCGAGAAAATCACCCGGTTGATCGAATATGCTGCTAATAGATCTCTACCTGTTATTATGGTGTGTGCTTCTGGAGGAGCACGCATGCAAGAAGGAAGTTTGAGTTTGATGCAAATGGCTAAAATATCTTCCGCTTTATATGATTATCAATTCAATAAAAAGTTATTCTATGTATCAATCCTTACATCTCCTACAACCGGCGGAGTAACGGCCAGTTTTGGTATGTTGGGAGATATTATTATTGCTGAACCCAATGCCTACATTGCATTTGCGGGGAAAAGAGTAATTGAACAAACATTGAATAAGACAGTACCTGACGGTTCACAAGCAGCTGAGTATTTATTCCATAAGGGCTTATTTGATCCAATCGTACCACGTAATCCTTTAAAGGGCGTTCTGAGTGAATTATTTCAGCTACACGGTTTCTTTCCCTTGAATCAAAATTAAAGTAGAGCGCTAGGCTCAGTTATTTGTAGCGAACTTTAGTTCATCGGAATCAAAGTCAAAAAAAATAAGAAGAGCGGAGTTTTCTTTGGTAACATAAGTTCTATAGGAAGTTTCGGATAATTACTTTTTTTGATGCAGATTTTTTATCCTACCCCTATTCATGATTAGTAATCAGGAACCCCCTATCAGGAGGAAAAGAGTGAATTCTTCCTTCCGCGGAATGGAATTGGGAAAAAAAAAATCAAAAGAATTTCATGTTCCCTTCTTTCATATTAATATATATCGTATTAATATATATAGAATAATTCAAATCTATAAGGGAAGTGTTGCATATTTTTATATCTCCCGAGGACCTACACTTTTGACTATGAATTCCTGTTGGATCGGATTCTAACAAATCCTTAGGAAACTCGTAAGAAACTCTTTATTAGAAGATAAGGGCGGTAGAACAAGAATAATAAAGCGGATTATCATCCATCTATTTCTTGTAGAAAGGTGAATAGATACACTTATTTAGCTCTACATTCCTTGCACTTATTATCTACTTAATAATACTTATAATAGATATACTTATCATAAGATAAGATATCTTTATAACAGGTACAAATATTAAATCGAGGCACCCATTCTATGACAGATTTCAATTTACCCTCTATTTTTGTGCCTTTAGTGGGCTTAGTGTTTCCAGCAATTGCAATGGCTTCTTTATCTCTTCATGTTCAAAAAAACAAGATTGTTTAGACCTGATAGGACAAAATTTCATCAATTTATTTCAACACTTGGACTTGGATCATAATAGGGATATCCATTTAGTGGAATATGATACGACATGTGGCTCCCTCCGGGCACAAATAAAAAAGTGATTATACATGCGGATACATTATATATGGATAAATGCATGTATATGGGGGGATAGCTGTTTTAAAATGGATCAGAGCGGATATCTGAAATAGAAAGTTAACGTATCTATATTATGTAGATATACATAGTGGTGGTATTATACGAAGGGGATGTTATTATTTTATATCTAACCAATTCGATGAATTACTCCTAATAGTTCGCGTCATAATAGTGCTAGTTGATGAGAGTTACTTCGGGAGCAAAATAAAAAAAGTAAAATCAAATTCATTTGGCTTATTCTCTTCTCTCAATTCCAATAGGATGCAACTGGATCTAGTATGAACTATCGATCAGAACGTATATGGATAGAACTTATAACAGGGTCTCGAAAAACCAGTAATTTCTGCTGGGCCTGTATCCTTTTTTTAGGTTCACTAGGATTCTTATTGGTTGGAACTTCCAGTTATCTTGGTAGGAATCTGATATCTTTATTCCCGTCTCAGCAAATCATTTTTTTTCCCCAAGGAATCGTGATGTCTTTCTATGGGATCGCAGGTCTGTTCATTAGTTCCTATTTGTGGTGCACAATTTCGTGGAATGTAGGTAGCGGTTATGATCGATTCGATAGAAAAGAAGGAATAGTGTGTATTTTTCGTTGGGGATTTCCTGGAATAAATCGTCGCATCTTCCTTCGATTCCTTATGAGAGAGATTCAATCGATCAGAATGGAAGTTAAAGAGGGTCTTTATCCTCGACGTGTCCTTTATATGGAAATCAGAGGCCAGGGCGCCATTCCCTTGACCCGTACTGACGAAAATTTGACTCCACGAGAAATTGAACAAAAAGCTGCCGAATTGGCCTATTTCTTGCGCGTGCCAATTGAAGTATTTTGAAATGAAGGGAATGAATGCTTTCTCAGCATGAGGGAAGGGACCCAGGAACCCCCTTTTAAATATAACTGAAGCTTCTTCGGAACGTTCATTCGAGCAAAACATGTTAGATTCTATTTCCCCCGTTCCGTTGGTAATCCTTCTGTGGCCCATAGAATAAAGCAGGCGGCCGTATACGGAACAACCATAATCATAATAAGAAAGAAGCAATTTTGATCGACCAAAACTCCTTTTTCTGCATATAGAACTCAATTCTACTAGTAACAAGTCTAATAAAATAAGTATGTATTCATCACACATATCAGAGCATTTCAGAATACATAATTTCTTTTTTTAGGGCCAATACTTTGGATTAATACATTAGATACAGATGTATCATATCTCGTTAATTATCTTTCTTTTGTCAATCGATGTTTCTTTTTTGATCCTTTCTTTAGCTCCTGGATAACCAAACGTTTAGATCTCTCATAACTATCCAATTTCTCTCTCGTTTTGTCACCTATTTCGGATTTCATCATTAATATTTTTCAGAAATATCCCCTCAATTATTCCTGGGTCGTGGGTAGCCAGTGAAAATTTCGAAAAAATAATTGAGGGGAGTTCTTTCGTCTCGAAATAAAAATAATATTCATTATTTCAAGCGGTTCTTTTGGGCATTCATCGAAAGAACAAATGAAGATAGAATTGGTTCGAATTTGACCAACTGAGATATCTGGGAAAAGTATTTGATTATTTCTTCATTCGAAACGGGCCCTTATTCTATTTCTATTTCTATATTCTTTCTAGATCCAAGGACTAAACAATTCAAAAAAAAAAAAGGAATAGATCCATAGGTTCCATACCTTGTTATAGAACTCATGCTTCATAGAAATATCGGATCAGATAGAGTCGGCGAATGAAGCGGGTTCATTAACAATTCACAGATGAAAAGTGTCAAAAAAGAAAGCATTGACTCCCCTCCCGTATCTTGCATCTATAGTCTTTTTGCCCTGGTGGATCTCTCTCTCATTTAATAAAAGTCTGGAACCTTGGGTTACTAATTGGTGGAATACCGGACAATCCGAAACTTTTTTGAATGATATTCAAGAAAAGAACGTTCTAGAAAGATTCGTAGAATTAGAACAACTATTCCTGTTGGATGAAATGATAAAAGAGTACCCGGAGACACAGATACAAAAGCTTCGTATAGGAATCCACAAAGAGACGATGCAATTGGTCAAAATGCACAACGAAGATCATATCCATATCATTTTGGATTTCTCGACAAATATAATCTGTTTTGCTATTCTAAGTGGTTATTCTATTCTGGGTAATGAAGAACTTGTCATTCTGAATTCTTGGGTTCAGGAATTCCTCTATAACTTAAGCGACACAATAAAGGCTTTTTCTATTCTTTTATTAACTGATTTATGTATCGGATTCCACTCACCCCGGGGGTGGGAACTAATGATTGGTTCGGTCTACAAAGATTTTGGATTTGCTCATAATGATCAAATTATATCTGGTCTTGTTTCCACTTTTCCAGTCATTCTAGATACAATTTTGAAATATTGGATCTTCCATTATTTAAATCGTGTATCTCCTTCACTTGTAGTGATTTATCATTCAATGAATGAATGAAGAACTCATTTGATCTGCTGATATCAATCAAATCATGATGCTACTTCGTACATAAACAAACCGTTTTGAGGCTTACTCACTCTTTATACTTCTACCCGCCCAGGGGGTTCCTACTATACTTCAGTACAATTATTCCAGTACAATGGCAGAATCATGGATAGGGAACTATGCTAGCTACCTACCTAATTTATTGTAGAAATTTCCGGGATCAATTATTGGACCATGCAAAATAGAAATACCTTTTCCTGGGTAAAGAAAGAGATGACTCGATTCATTTCCGTATTGATCATGATATATGTAATAACTCGGACATCTATTTCAAATGCATATCCTATTTTTGCGCAGCAGGGTTATGAAAATCCACGAGAAGCAACCGGGCGTATTGTATGTGCCAATTGCCATTTAGCTAATAAGCCCGTGGATATTGAGGTTCCACAAGCTGTGCTTCCTGATACTGTATTTGAAGCAGTTGTTAGAATCCCTTATGATATGCAACTGAAACAAGTTCTTGCTAATGGTAAAAAGGGGGCTTTGAATGTGGGGGCTGTCCTTATTTTACCCGAGGGATTCGAATTAGCTCCCCCCGATCGTATTTCTCCCGAGCTGAAAGAAAAGATGGGCAATCTGTCTTTTCAGAGCTATCGCCCCACTAAAAGAAATATTCTTGTAGTGGGTCCTGTTCCTGGTCAGAAATATAGTGAAATCGTCTTTCCCATTCTTTCTCCGGACCCTTCTACTAAGAAAGACGTTCACTTCTTAAAATATCCCATATACGTAGGCGGGAACAGGGGAAGGGGTCAGATTTATCCCGACGGGAGCAAGAGTAACAATACAGTCTATAATGCTACAGCAGCAGGTATAGTAAGCAGAATAGTACGTAAAGAAAAAGGGGGATATGAAATAAGCATAGCCGATGCATCGGATGGACACCAAGTGGTTGATATTATACCTCCAGGACCAGAACTTCTTGTTTCAGAGGGTGAATCCATCAAGCTTGATCAGCCATTAACGAGTAATCCCAATGTGGGTGGATTTGGTCAGGGAGATGCAGAAATAGTACTTCAAGATCCATTACGTGTCCAAGGTTTGTTGTTCTTCTTGGCATCTGTTATCCTAGCACAAATCTTTTTGGTTCTCAAAAAGAAACAGTTTGAGAAGGTTCAATTGTCCGAAATGAATTTCTAGATCCACGGATTCATCAAGTTGGTAAAAAGGGCCGAATTATTGTTGATCAATGCAATTATGTATGATCCAAAAAAATATGGAAAGCCCCTTGTCTTGCTTTGTTTATACTGCTTTTCTGCGAGATGCCGGGAATTGCTTGTATCCCATTCCTAGTAATAGTATGTATATTGCGAAGAAGACTACTTGACCCCCCCCTTTTTTTTTTTCAATCCAAATTGGAGCGGTGTGACGCTTCTTATTGCCAGATTGTAAATGCCATGGAATGCATCAATAGTTTTTTCTATCTAATAGAATCGAATTCTAATAGACAATAGGCGGCATAACATTAAGTAGGAAGAGAATACGCGGCAAGGGATAAATGAAAGAATGATTCTGGGAGGGATTACTTGTCTTCCTAATTTTTGACACAAGAAAAGGGCAGAAAATTCCTTTTCTTGTGTCGAAATAATAATGATTCTTGATCTTGTTCGTCAAAGATTACTGTTTTCTTTTCCAGGTCTATCGGAACCTCTTTCTTTAGATTCATAAGAAGTGGCGGACAAACAAAAAAGGGGGATGGCTTAGTAAACAAATAGAACTTCTTCAACGAACTTATAAAATTTCAAGTAAAAAAAAAAATTTTAAGATGAGATAATAAATAAGGATTTGGATATGTGCAAAAATCCAAGATTTTCCCCTTTCAACCGGAACATTAAGAGTCTTTTTTGACTTGATGAAATTTTCTTTTTATAGAATTTTTATAGAATAGAGTAGAGTAAGGTTCAATTAAATTAGTATAGAAATGGTTTACAGGATGTCTCATCTGTAGAAATCCTGTGTCATCCAAAAAATCAATTGATTCCTTCTTTCTTCTTGTTTCGGAAGGGGCCCTCATACTATGGCGGAACAGATACTATGAATCAATCAAGGGATTCCATTTTTCAAAAACATCATCAGAAACAAAGCATCCTTTTATCATTTCTATGAATCTAATATTATGATTATGTTGACTGGATGAATTTCCAACCTTTTTTATGTTATGG